AAATTGAGACGTAAGAAGAATACAAGAAAAGATACGAAGAAATGCGCCCGCCGCCAATAGATTTGATCGCCTCTCCTACAAAAAAACTCATAAGACCAACCCGATTCGTAATTCCATCAATTACTTGTCTATCAAACAAATGAGTGAATTCAGACACTCTTCTCATCATCCCTGTTAAGTATGTTGCATAAAACGCGTCTATATAACCACGATTATATGACCAAGCATATATCCCATTTTTTATCTTGTCAGAAAAAATTATCTTAAGATTTGTTTTAATTAATGAATTAACTAAATCAAAATTTGTAAACGGGGAATACGGAGGCTTATAAAAAAAAAATGCTATAATTATTCCAAGATAGGCTAGACTAACTGAAAACACTGCATCTTTCGCAAATTCCGACCAATCTGTTAAATAATTCGAATTTTGATGTAACAGATTTATCGAGGGGGTTAACCATTTGGATAAAATATCCAAATCGACGCCATTAAACGAAATTCCTATGCATCCAACAAAGAAAGTAAAGAAGACTAATATAAGGATAGGAAATAATATAGTATTATCCGATTCATAAGGATACGCAAAAGTTTTCTTCTTACCAAAACGGGAAATAGTAAGAAAAGCTTGCCTTCTAGTTCTTGCATTCTCATCAATTCGATCTATTTTCTGTGAAAAAAAATAAGCACTTTTTTTTTTCGTCATTATTAATAAAGTTAACAAATGAAAGTTTTTGTTATTGACTTTAAAACCTTCTTTACCCCATAGAGATATTGAATAGAGGGAAGTTTTTTTTTTTCCATTGAAATTTTGAAAATGAGCATTTAAATGTCCTTCAAAAGTAAGTAAATAGATCCGAAACATATAAAATGCGGTTAATCCCGCCGTAGACCAAGCTATTATTGCAAAAATTGCTGAATATAACCAACTATCATTAAGAATTTGATCTTTGGACCAAAAACAAGCAAGAGGTGGAATCCCACAAAGAGATAGTGTGCCTAATAAAAACGCACTTTTGGTAATTGGTACATGTTTTTTTAAACCTCCCATAAAAACCATATTTTGACTTTTAGTCGGAGAATAACCAACAATAGTTTGCATTGAATGAATAACAGAACCCGATCCCAAAAACAATAATGCTTTCGAATAAGCATGAGTAATCAAATGAAATAAAGCACTTCGAGAAGACCCCATACCTAGAGCTAACATCATATAACCCAATTGAGACATGGTGGAATAGGCTAAACCTCTCTTAATGTCTTTTTGAGCAAGAGCTAAAGTAGCTCCAAAAAATAGTGTTATTATCCCTATTAACGAAATTAAATTCATTATTTGAGGTATAATAATGAAAAGAGGTAAAAGTCGAGCTACAAGGAAAATTCCCGCGGCTACCATAGTAGCGGCATGGATAAGAGCCGAAATAGGAGTCGGCCCTTCCATTGCATCTGGTAACCATACATGAAGGGGGAATTGTGCAGATTTCGAAACAGCACCAGAAAAGAATAAAACAGCGCACCACGTAACAAATAAAAAATTTAACTCATTATGAAAAATGAAGTTATTGAATATTTGAAATAAATCCCGAAATTCAAAACTCCCTGTTATCCAATAAAAACCCAAAATTCCCAATAATAAACCAAAATCCCCAACACGATTCGTTACAAACGCTTTTTGACAAGCATTTGCTGCAACAGGACGTGTGAACCAAAATCCTATTAATAGATAGGAACACATTCCTACTAATTCCCAAAAAATATAAATTTGTATCAAATTGGAACTAGTAACTAATCCCACCATGGCAGTACTGAAAAAACTCATATAAGCAAAAAATCTCAAATATCCACGATCATGAAACATATAATTATCACTATAAATAAGAACCAAAATTCCAACAGTAGTGATTAATATTGACATAATAGAAGTAAGTGGATCGATTAAGTAGCCAAATTCTAAAGAAAAATCATTATTGAGAATCCAAGCCCAGACATATTGATAGGTAGCACGGCTATTTAGTTGCTGAATCGATAAATTGATCGAAAAAATCATGACTATACTTAATACTAAAACACTTTGAAAAGCCCACATACGACGAAGACTTTTTGTTGCCGCCGGAAAAAGAAGAAGTCCCACCCCGATTAATATAGGAACTGAAAGTGGAAGGAAAGGTATTATCCATGCACATTGATATGTTTGTTCCATAAAAAAAGTTTTTAGTCTGAATTAATTGCTTCCGATTAACTGGACCCCACCCCTTTCAAAAGGGATCAATAAAAAAAATCAAAATATGCACTAACTTAAAAAAATTTAACGTAAAAAAATTTAGCATTTGATACTCGTACTTAATTCTGTATCTGAGTTTTTCGAAATAGTTCAAATATTCAACTCAAGAGGTTAGACGTGGTCAAATAATATGACCAAGTTCTGTAAAAAAAAATACTTCTTTATTTTAAATATATTTGTATTTTTAAAATATAAAAATTTAGCAATAGATCAAAAATAAAAATAGAAATTTTTCTAAGAATGGTTTTTTTTATAGCAAGCATTAGGAAGTACACTCAAAAGTACTTGATTCTGATATAAATCGTGGAATTCACTAATGTCATCGGCTTAATAACTCGTCGTTTTTTTTAGTTAGTTTCGTTTTAGTTAGTTTATTTCAACTTATTAACTAATTCCTTATGAGATTGATTATGATTCTTTTTTTTTTTAATATTTTTGTTATTAGAAACCGTTAGAATATCTAAGTGTATATATAAAACTTAATGGTTTCTTTGAAACTTTATTTTTTATTAATTGAGAAAATTTTATTTAGTGAGAAAGGATAAAAGATGTATCCGGTAACAGAACAGATAAATTACTAATCTCACTCGAATTTCAAAAATTTTAGACGGATTCGTTGGACTAGTTACTTGAAAAAAGATTCCATTTGGTATTAGATAAAAGTTGTCTTTTGAAATACTTCCTTTGATTTTATTACATGGAAATGCAGTGTCGAATGACAAAAAGCACTGGAGATAGATCTTTTAGATTCTTTTTTTTAGTTCCACGAATTATATTTATATATCATAGCTGATTATATAAATATCTGAGAAAAAACGAAAAATAAAAGTACTACTAATCCATACAACTTATTTGTTCTTAGAAGACTTCTAGAGTATAAAAAACCTTTTTGAACCAAAAATTTGTAGGAAGCTTGTAGAGAAGTTTCATATATTTAGATTTATTTGGGATGATTAAGGACTATAAGGAATAACTAGATAATGAATAGTAATTAAGGATTCTTTTGAACATATAGATGTCTTTCACATCCAACTATAACAATGAGTAACCTCTTCATTTTGAAATGTCAGTTCCAAAAAAACGCACTTCTAGATCAAAAAAGCGTATTCGTCAAACTATTTGGAAAAGGAAGGGATATTCATCGGCGTTAAAAGCTTTGTCATTAGGAAAATCTCTTTCTACCGGCAAATCAAAAAGTTTTTTTATGCGACGAGAAAATAAGGCCTAAAATGTTGTAAGACTCGGAATCTATTTGACGTTAAAATTGGCTCATTTCAGTCTTACTATCAAATTCTCAATTACAACTCTCTATTAGTTTGAACTAATCAATATTAAATAGACTCCGTTTTGGGACGTTCATATGTAAAAATGGAACATTAAGAATTTGAAAATTTTTCAAATTTTAAGAAAAAATACAATAAGAAAAACCAAGGTTTTATCTTTTTTTAGGACTCTATTTTTCATTTTGTTGGTGGGGAGTCTTATTTTCCCCATCGACCTTTTTGTTATAATTCAAATACTAATAATATGTTTTCTTTATCTATATATCTAAAGAATATTGAAAGAAGATCAGAAATAAGATCTTTAGTTCAAATTAACAAGAGAAACTCATTGATTCAATTTTAAAAACTTGTATAACTTTCTGACTTCGTCTTTCTCGGAATGACTGTAGAGTTCTCAGATATTTTTTGATTTCAGCCCAAACCAAGAAAAGACGAAAACTCTCGGAATATTATATACAAACAATATCTTACTTTAGAAAAATCCAAAAAAGGTTTCTTTTATGTTCCGCGAGAAAATTCATTTGGTTGTTTTAAATTTATGAAATAAGTTAAATGGGAACTAATTGTTATGAATTTGAATTGTTATTCAAAAATTTTTTCAGTGAAGTGACACTGTCAATCTTGACGATTTAATATAAATAGCCTATTATGGGTTTGAACAAGCCGCTATGGTGAAATCGGTAGACACGCTGCTCTTAGGAAGCAGTGCGAGAGCATCTCGGTTCGAGTCCGAGTAGCGGCATGCCGTCTTCGAAACACCAGACAATAGATCTTATAATGAAATAATGAATTAAATTCCCACTTTTCATTTATACTTAAATTAAGGGATTACTATTTTTTTTTATGATATTTTCAACCTTAGAGCATATATTAAATCATATTTCCTTTTCAATTGTTTCAATTGTCATTTCAATTTGGTTTTTCAACCTATTGGTCACTGAACTCATAAAACCATATGAGTTATCGGAAAAGGGCATGATACCGACCTTTTTGTGTTTAACAGGATTATTAGTGACTCGGTGGATTTATTCCGGTCATTTTCCACTAAGTGATTTATACGAATCATTAATCTTTCTTTCGTGGAGTTTCTCCCTTATTCATATAGTCGCCTATTTCAAAAAAAATAAAAATCTAAGCGCAATAACTGCCTCGAGTACTATTTTTACCCAAGGCTTTGCTACTTCAAGTCTTTTAAGTGAAATACAGAAACCTGAAATATTAGTCCCTGCGCTCCAATCTGAGTGGTTAATAATGCACGTAAGTATGATGATATTGAGCTATGCCGCTCTTCTGTGTGGATCATTATTATCCGCTGCACTTCTAGTCTTTACAGTTCGAAAGAAAAGTAATCGGTTTTTAAAATCATTTTCCTTTAACGAAATCCAATATAGCGATGACAGAAGTACTATTTTAAGAAATACTTCTTTTGTTTCTGGTAAAAATTATTACAAGAGCCAATTAATTCAACAATTGGATTTTTGGAGTTATCGTGTTATTAGTCTAGGATTTCTTTTTTTAACTACGGGTATTATTTCAGGAGCAGTCTGGGCGAATGAAGCGTGGGGATCATATTGGAGTTGGGACCCAAAAGAAGTTTGGGCCTTTATTACTTGGATGATATTCGCTATTTATTTACATATTCGAACAAATAAGAATTTCCCGGGTGAAAATTCCGCACTGGTGGCGGTTCTAGGTTTTCTAATAATATGGATATGCTATTTTGGAGTTAATCTATTAGGAATAGGGCTACATAGTTATGGTTCATTTACATTACCGTCTAGCTAAGGAAGCTTCTTACGAATACAAACTAAGTCGAGCTGTCTATAAAAAACTTTGTAACGAACTGCGTGAATCCAGTACCAATAGTGTAGTGATTCGCGCGGTTCTCGCAAAGACCGCGCATATCGGGTTAAAATGAAAATTCATTTTTAAATAATAGAAAAAAGCATTCTTTTGTCTATTCTACAACAAGTTTTTAAAAATTGTCTAATTTTTACTTTAGGAAAAATCTCTATAAAAAACTAGATAAAAGAACTTCAACCTTCTCAACCGAGAGTGACAGAACAAAATCCGGGTAGATTCCAATCCCTATTATGGGTAGAAAGATAGCGATTGAAACAAACAACTCGCGCGGTCCAAAATCAAAAAGATAAGAAGTAGGGGCATTAAATAACTTGGATCCATAGAACATCTGCCGTGACATAGATAATGAATAAATGGGCGTTAATATCATTCCAATTGCTATTACAAAAGTCAATAGAATTTTTGGCACGAAAAGATATTTTTGACTGGTAATTAGTCCCCACAATACGATTAATTCTGCAACAAAACCACTCATACCTGGTAATGCAAGGGAGCCCATCGAAAAGCTACTAAACAGCGTAAATATTTTTGGCATTGGGATAGCTACGCCGCCCATTTCGTCGAGATAAACAAGACGTATTCTATCATAACTTGTTCCTGCCAAGAAAAAAAAGGCCGCCCCAATAAATCCGTGAGAAATTATTTGTAAAATGGCTCCATTGAGTCCTGCGTCGGTTATAGAACCAATTCCTATAAGTATCAAACCCATATGCGATACAGAAGAATAGGCTATTCTTTTTTTAAAATTCCGTTGGCCGGAAGAAGTTAAAGCTGCATAGATTATTTGGATTGTGCCTATTATGATCAACCAGGGAGAAAAAATAGAATGAGCATGAGGTAATAATTCCATATTAATCCGAATCAATCCATACGCCCCCATTTTTAATAAGATTCCAGCTAAAAGCATACAAGTACTGTAATGAGCTTCACCGTGGGTATCAGGTAACCATGTATGGAAAGGTAGAATCGGCGATTTGACAGCAAACGAAATCAAAAATCCGATATAAAATATTATTTCCAAGGCCACAGGATACGGTCGATTAATTGATGTTTCAAAATCTAATGTTGGTTCATTAGAACCATATAAACCAAGACCCATAACTCCCATTAATAGAAAAACAGAACCTCCTGCCGTGTACAAAATAAATTTAGTTGCCGAGTACATCCGTTTCTTTCCTCCCCACATGGATAGAAGGAGATAAACCGGAATTAATTCTAACTCCCACATAATGAAAAAAAGTAAAAGATCCTGAGAAGAAAATGGCCCTATTTGAGCGCTATACATTGCTAATAGCAAAAAATGGAATAATCGAGAATCCCGAGTAAGAGGCCAGGCTGCTAATGTAGCTAAAGTAGTGATAAATCCCGTTAGTAAAATAGGTCCTATAGAAAGTCCATCTATTCCTAATTTCCAATGGAAATCAAAAAAATGAATCCATTTATAATCTTCCACTAGTTGGATTAATGGATCATCTGATTGGAAATGATAACGGAATACATAGGTTAGTAGAAGGAGCTCTAAAATACATATACAAATAGTATACCATCTAATTACCTTATTTCCTTTATGAGGAAGAAAAAAAATTAAAGAACCCGCAGCTATTGGTAAAATTACAATTATTGTTAACCAAGGAAAATCATTCGTGATAAAGGCAAAATACACTTAGGCCAGAAAACCGGTGCGCAAAAATTTTTTTGCGCTCGGGTTTTCTCGGTAAAACAAATCAGCTGAATTCAAGTAGAATTTTAAGTGAAGTATCAATAAGCTAGACCCATGCTGCGAGTTGTTTCATGCCATAAATAAACCCGAACACTCAAGAAATCCGTTGGACAAGCGGATTCACACCTCTTACAACCGACACAATCCTCTGTTCTTGGAGCCGAAGCAATTTGTTTTGCTTTACATCCGTCCCAAGGTATCATTTCTAACACATCTGTGGGGCAGGCTCGAACACATTGAGTACATCCAATACATGTATCATAAATTTTGACTGAATGTGACATTGGATTTATACATTTTTGAAGGGCATCAATTTTCGATCTACTAAATTTAGAATTGAAAGAAAAAAAAAGAGA